ATATCGGCGCGTTCTCGCCTCGTTTATTGCCCTCTTGTGCTGTCCTGTTGTGTCGTCAATTGACAGTATGACTTAGGGCTCAATATAATTTGAGCGACAAAAAAAAATCATATTTAGGTAAACCACCTTGAATCTACTGCAGAGTGGTAGATCTTGGATCCAAGGTATAACCCTTTGTGACTGAGAAATATAAAGACGAAAAAGACCAATGAAATCTAGTTTCAAGGTTGTATTTAATGGTAAAGTTTGATTCCCATTAAACCCCCGAAATAAATATTTAACGAGTTTTTCCGTTTGTTTATATCCTATGCGTCTTCGTTTGGGTTATATCTTATGTGTCTCCTTTTGGTGGCTCTCAGCCTGAGTTATATTAAGTTATATTATGATGGCCACAGGGCCGCCCCTATGGTCCAGTGGTTAAGACATCTCTCTTTCACGGAGAAAACGAGGGTTCAAGTCCCTCTGGGGGTATACAAAACTCAAGACTATAGGAGCGGGATTTCCTATCAAGTGATCTATATTTGTCAAGTCCTTCTATTAGTCTACTTAGTGGGACTTTCTATTTTATATCAAGTGATATATATTTGTAAAGTCTGCCTGGGAAACGAAAGGAAGTGGCTTATGGAACGTCTAAAATAAATTAGACGCTGGGTCGATGCCCGAGTGGTTAAAGGGGACGGACTGTAAATTCGTTGACAAGATGTCTACGCTGGTTCAAATCCAGCTCGGCCCAACAATTCGCCAATCTACTTGATAGAACCCTTAAGAAATACCTGACCTGATACAAGAGAATAAAAAAGAATCCAAATTTTCTGCAAGATCTCTTCTTATTTCCCTGGGATTGTAGTTCAATAGGCTAGAGCACCGCCCTGTCAAGGCGGACGTTGCGGGTTCGAGCCCCGTCAGTCCCGACGTATCCAATCCAATAAGTACATCAATTCGCCTCTCCATTTTCTGTCAAAGAAGGGACAGAGAGCAATTGAATTCCGAAGGGGTTTCCCCTCTTTTTTTTTCAGGATTCTATCGAAGAAAGAACAAACCCTAAACTAAAATGAAATGAAAAGAACTAAAATAGTGAAGTTGATAAAATATTCCATCTTTTCTCCCGCGACTAATATTTCTCATACTTCTTTTTCTTCCAAAGAAAATTGGATCATTAAAATTTAGAACCTAATTCCTCTCTTTTTCCACTTCGCTTGTATTGTTTGTTGGGGTTTTGTAGTTAATGGAAACGGACGGGTGGTTAGATGATACTTCAGTTGATGGTTCTACAAGGAAGACCTAAGGTAGGTTATAGAAAACAAAGAACAGAAAAAAAAGGATAAATAAATGAATTTTTGATTGGTCCGGGAATCCAATCTTGGATTCGATATGGATAAAGGATCTTCGTATGTTATACTATTCAATTCTCGACGACGAATTAATTTAATAGCTCAGATATTTTTATTCATGATATTGATCCGATTCAAAATCATCGATAGTTAATGTATTCATTGAATTGACAGGCGAAAAATTTATCATCTCTATGGGATTAAATCCCGAGTTATTGTGAAATAAAAAAACGATGAGATTATGGAAGTAAATATTCTTGCATTTATTGCTACTGCACTGTTCATTTTAGTTCCTACTGCTTTTCTACTTATAATTTACGTAAAAACAGAAAGTCAAAATAATTAATTACTTTAAATGAAACTTGACTTCTGAATTATTATTATTATCAATAGTTGAAGAAATCAAAAGAAAAGTATTCTATTTTTGCGTCTTAGATGAAATCCACGGGCTATAGTCGGCGGTATTCTATGAGATCCGAGAGTATGGTAAGTAAGAAATTTATTTCTTACTTACCATACTCTCTATTAGTGTTATAGTAGTATATAAAGTTATACTTGACTTTCTAATAAACTTGGTATACTATATTAGCTTCTATCTTCAATATATGTAGTTATTATTATCCATATATAGAATTGACGTAGGACCCAATTCTATTTCTTTGATCTATCTATTTATTCCGATTCCGATGAATCTCAAATAATTACTCTTTATAGACTACATTTCTCCACTAGAATCCAATGGAATTTAGAAATGAAGATATTTTTATTTGAAAATTTTTTCAATTTAAATAAAAAATGCGTTGCAGAACGATCTATAAAACAGTTTCATTCCTCAACTAAAGTAGGAGTGCTTCTAAAGTCCACTTCTTCCCCATACTACGAGTGAAAGGGAAAATGTAAAGACTACCATTAAAGCAGCCCAAGCGAGACTTACTATATCCATGTGAATTATGTCCCTTATCTCTATGATAGAATTATTCCATTATTGCTCACTAATAATAGTAGAATGAATGGTCCAGAGTCAAAAAAGGATTCTGGCAGAACACTATTGATGAACGAAAAAAAAAATCCATTTCAAAAATTCCTATATGATTTCTAATGATTTCTAATCGGGAAAGAATAAACACAAGTAAAATACACAATGACATTACAAAGGAATGTTAGTAATGGAATCTATTAATCAAATACGAGGGCCCCTTCCTTTTTTTTTTCGTGCCCTTGAAAGTAAAAATAGATCATAGATCAATTGCTAGATCATAGAAAGCACTTTCCCCAACTAGTAGTTGAATTATCCCGGCTATAACAATGTAATTTAAGACCCAATCAGTAGACATTACATTAGCAGTAGAAGAGAATCGGGAAGTCTTGCTTCGACCATTATTTCTAATTTTTCCATTAGAATCTTTCTTTGATTTGAATTTTAGATTCAAAGATTTCCAATCTTTTTTTTACAAAATTCCCAGAACAGAATAAAAGAGCACAACAGAATAAGAAATTTCAATTCGTTTGTTGATGAGGCGGCACCCGGATTTGAACTGGGGAAAAAGGATTTGCAGTCCCCCGCCTTACCACTCGGCCATGCCGCCAAAACGATACACAATAGGAGAAAAAATTCCCCCCCTTTTTTTTACTAGACTTTAGTTTATTGTACTTGCATATTGCATCCATTTTTTAATCCTTTTTCTAAATTTAGAAAAATTAGAAAAGAAACCTTTTATTGCCCTTTTGATTGTATTTGATCTACGCCTTCGATTGATTGTATAGTATCTCAAAACACACAATGCCGAAAAACTTCCACGGACTTTTGAAAAATAAAATGTGGATTTTCACTCAAAAAAGTCAAAATTTATGACAAAAGGGAACCATTAACTATTCCTTGACTGACAATTCGTGAATGATTCTGGGATTTGAATCTCAAATTTGGTTTGCCTAATGACATAAGAAAATACAAATTGATACATACTTAATTGATTGATTCTTTTGAATCAAAAATCCTTCTCAATTTCCATTATAATTATAACAAAAATTATAAGTATATGTAAACCCCAGAACGGAAATTGTTACACAGATACAAAATTGGCTATTTAGAGTATGTTGCCTATAAATAAAGGGAATTCGTTGGAAGAAAAAAAGGCCCGGCTGGGTATTGACCGGGCCAGGCCCAAAAGGCACTTCGAACAAAATAAAAGCAATAAGGTCTTCTTTATTTATCTTTCTATTTGGATCTTTCGAGCATCTAAATGGAATTGCTAATTATATAATAACGATAAAGAATGTGAAAGAAATACTTTCTTTAATCCTTACTTGATGTGTACTGTAACATAGTAATTATCTTTTTCGATTGGGAGAGATGGCTGAGTGGACGAAAGCGGCGGATTGCTAATCCGTTGTACGAGTTATTCGTACCGAGGGTTCGAATCCCTCTCTTTCCGTTTCCGTTGATGACTTTTTATTTTTTTCTTTAAAATTTTGCAAACCCCTTATTTCTTTTTTTCCTAGTTAAATGTGTGGAATAGCTAAAATAAAATCTTAAGAAAATTGTAAAATCAAGCAAGAAAAACAAAATTTTTATTTTATTCTTCACGTCCAGGATTACGTCCTGGATCATTGGATAGGAATCCAAAGATGAAGAGAGAAACAAAGAATATTACTACTGTGTAAACGAAAAGTTTGAGAGTAAGCATTACACAACCTCCAAGATCATTTTTTGAAAAAGAAAAACGAGAAAAGATAATAGATCCTCCATTTTTATATCACATATCCTATTTTGACACCAAGAAATGAATTCTAAAAATAGAAAAAAATGTTCAGAAATTCAAATGAAGTTGAAATTTGTAATAAGAGTCTTTGATTACCACAAATAACTTTCATACCCACAATTAGATATTGTAAGGGACCCTAATCTAATAGGGTATTTCGCCGGAAAAAGGATTAAAATTGGGAAATAGGACGAGCCTGATTTCTCGCGGCTATTCGAAATTTCAATGTTTGAATTGAAGGTTCATACTGTCAGACTTATTTGATCTTATCAATTGTTATCATTTTTCTCGAATAAATAATGATAATGAATTTTCTAGGATAGTGTTAAAATCTTATCGAAAACTTACAGCAGCTTGCCAAACAAAGGCTAAAAGAAAAAAGAACAGAGGTATGACTGGCATAACATCTACGATTGGATTCAAAAAAGCATAGGCTTCGGGCAATTTAGCGAAGAAAAGACTACTCGGATAAAGGGCAGAATTAAGACAGATCAAACTAAAGATATTAAGCATAACAGACATTTTTTTCGTCGAGATAATTGCATTTTGATTGAGTTATTGATATAAGGAAAAATGAAGAAAGTAGGGTAGACAAAAAAATCCTTCTTTTTCCGCTCAATCAAAAATCCTCCAATTCTCAAAGGAGAATAGAAGAAATCATACTTTCATACAATATCTTAATTGAATTATATGTAATGATCAATAAATCCAGTTGAATTATTATAGATATACACATTCCAAAATCCTAACACGAATCTATAATAGATTCTATAACTATAAAGAATAAAGATTTTCTCTAGATATTTGGACTGGAATTGACGAACACTTAATATCAATATTATTCTTTATTATTATTATATTAATTAGTGTGCAATAAAAAAAGGAAATGGGGCGTAGCCAAGCGGTAAGGCAACGGGTTTTGGTCCCGCTATTCGGAGGTTCGAATCCTTCCGTCCCAGAGCATATCCATCCATTGTATCCTAATACTTCTTTTTTGTTCAACAAGGTTCTGTTTCAAGGTCTAATATTGGAATAGAATATTATTCCTCTTTTATTTTATATTTTTTCACAACACAAACTGAACTAAATCGAGTTCAAAATCCTTTTGTGACCCAGATAAAGATAAGATGGGGCATAGATCATAGTTGCAGAAAGATTACTTAACCTCAGGTTAAACAAAATATGAAAAGAAAATACATATAAAACGAGGAAGTGCTTAGCCTATAGGTATGTATTGTTATCCTATTTCAGTGACAATAGTCTTTTTATTTTTGTGAAAAAGAAATTGCATCCCTAAAATAGTAAAATTGAAATATTTAACAATGATATTTCTTTTTTTTGTTCAATGTATTTAGCTTATTTACTTTACATCATTTCATTGACAATTCCATTCGAAAAAAAAAAGCAAAGATTTCTCTTTCTTATTCTTATGTTCTTATGATGATGATAAGAAAATCAAAAAAGGGAGTCTTTACTATAAAACTTTACTCAAATAATGATGTAGATAGAAAGTAGGAAACTTTTTCAAATATCAAGTATCAAGATTTCTAATTTGGAATCATTCCTTATAGGTTCCATCTTTGGGAAGTTGAAAATGGGTCAGTCTATCTTATTGAGTCACTTCAAGAAGCAGAGTCAAATAGAATTTCCTTATTCGTGTGATGCTAGTTATGGTATTTCTATATTTTATTTTGATTTGATTTCTGTATATTTCTCTTAGATATTAGATATTTTTTTGCGAGATATATTTATAGAAAATTAGAAAAATGTTCATCAAAATAAAAATGTTCCATTCATACAAAAAAAGCCGAGGTCTTGCTAATTTTTCTGAAGAAAAATATTTCTTATTTATAAAAATAAATTATTATCTATGTAGAAAATAAGAAATATAAATGACTTTGTCTCTGTACTGATTGAACCAATGACTATTCATGATTCCATAATTGAATCAATTCCATACTGGTTCCAAATTCGAGGAATGTTATGGTAAAACTTCGTTTAAAACGATGTGGTAGAAAGCAACGTGCGACTTGAAGGACACGATCCCGTGTGGATTCTTATCCACCATTTTATATTAGGAATGAAGGTGCTCTTGGCTCGACGTCATTTGTTCTATTCTACTATAACTCTTCTTTTTTTTATTGGGTTATAATGTAAATAGTTCATGATGGAGCTCGAGTAGAAAGTATTGATTAATTTCTCAGGGGCAACGATCTAGGGTTAATGCCAATTAATAAATTGGAACAACTTCGTAAGTATATCTTCTATCTTCTATAATTAATATAGATAATAGAAATCAAAAGGATCCGATTCGAGCAAATTTGAAAAAAAAAATTGTTGGAACGACTAAACCTTTTTCAATCCACAGTGTATCACGCACGAATCAACCGTTGGTATGATTCTTTGATAGAAAGAAATCACAAAAGGGGTATGTTGCTACCATTTTGAAAGGATTAAGAAGCACCGAAGTAATGTCTAAACCCAATGATTTAAAACAAAGATAAAGGATCCCAGAACAAGGAAACACCACTTTAATTGTCTCACGGATCCGAATAAAGAATCCAAATCCAAATATATTTTAAACGAGACAAAAAGGGTGGGTTAAAGACCACTCAATAAAAAAATAGATTCAAAATTAAAGAAAAATATTTCAAATTTTTGAATTAAATATTGAACTTGAGTTATGAGTACAAATGATTTTTTTTTCAGGAAGGAAGCGAAATAAAAAAGACTATACTATGACTATGAGTTTAATTTAATTATAGAATAATTTAATTTATTTTATATGGATTCCTTTCCTATTTATTCTAATTTTATCCATAGACAAAACTTCGAATCATTTTTTCTCGAGCCGTACGAGGAGAAAACTTCCTATACGGTTCTAGGGGGGGTTCTTTTTCATCTACATCTATCCCGATGAGCCGTCTATCGAATCGTTGCAATTGATGTTCGATCCCGAAGAGAAGGAAGAGATCTTCGGAAAGTGGGTTTTTATGATCCGATCAAGAATCAAACTTATTTAAACGTTCCCGCAATTCTCTATTTCCTTGAAAAAGGTGCTCAGCCTACAGAAACTGTTCAGGATATTTTAAAAAAGGCAGAGGTTTTTAAGGAACTTGGCTCTAATCAAAACAAATTCAATTAATTAAATTAAGGAAATAAAAACTAAGGGTAGGATAGTGATTTCTATATCATTTTGGATATCTTTTCTATACTTTGTTTTTTTATTTCCTTCTTTTCTTGCTCTATTCGTATCTATTTATCATATCATTGATAATTGATAATAAGAATTTTCTAAGGAAAACCTTATTTGATTTATCCTCACAAAATAGCAAATTCCTGCAATTGGGTGGTTTTCATTCGAACTCTAATACCAAGTAAGAAACAAGGACTCGAAGTTATTCTATATA